TTAGAAGATTTAGCTTGTATGAATCGCTATTGGTTTGATACGAATAATGGTAGTCGTTTCAGTAAGTTAAGGATACAGATGTATCCCACAATTCATTTAGAGTTACTTAATAGCCTATTTCTTATACCATATCTCTATCTCGTGAAATTCTCGAGCCGAAAGATGGATGCATATGCTGTGTTTCATTTTGCTAAATGATATCAATTAAATGGTGTATCAATTCCATAAATAGGATATAGCAATAAATAAATCAGCAAAATTCTTTTATTTTAGATAGAAGAAACATTTCTTCTATCTAAAATAAAAGAATGTACCCTTCTATCCAAATCCAATTTGCATCGATAAAATAAATCCAAATTCCAGTAGTAGATGAATAATTGCAAATTTTTGTGTGTACGAGATTAGAATAACTTCAAAATAACTGACATAATTTTTTATTTTTCCTGATCAGAAAAATACAAGAAAAAGAAAGGAGGTAGAAAAATTTTTGGATTTATGGTTAAAGAAGAAAAAGAAGAAAACAGGGGTTCTGTTGAATTTCAAGTATTCAGTTTCACCAATAAGATACGGAGACTTGCTTCACATTTAGAATTACATAAAAAAGATTTTTCATCGGAAAGAGGTCTACGAAGACTTTTGGGAAAACGTCGACGTTTGCTGGCTTATTTAGCAAAGAAAAATAGAGTACGTTATAAGAAATTAATAAGTCAGTTGAATATTCGGGAGCAGTAATTTAATTGTTCGCATTTTTTTCTTATTTTATTAGTAGTTTTATAGTAGTCTTAGATTTTGCATTTTGATGAGCCTCGTTTTGAGGAATTCATGGAATAATCCATTTTCATGGAATAATGAATTAAGGAAGAAAGGATATGAGTCTACCGCTTACAAGAAAAGATCTCATGATAGTCAATATGGGCCCTCAACACCCATCAATGCATGGTGTTCTTCGACTGATCGTTACTCTCGATGGTGAAGATGTTATTGATTGTGAACCTATATTAGGCTATTTACACAGAGGAATGGAAAAAATCGCGGAAAACCGAACTATTATACAATACTTACCTTATGTAACACGATGGGATTATTTAGCTACTATGTTTACAGAAGCAATTACGGTAAACGCACCAGAATTTTTGGAGAATATTCAAATACCTCAAAGAGCCAGCTATATTAGGGTAATTATGTTAGAATTGAGCCGTATAGCTTCTCACTTGTTATGGCTTGGACCTTTTATGGCGGATCTTGGCGCACAAACTCCTTTTTTCTATATTTTTAGAGAGAGAGAATTAATATATGATCTATTTGAAGCTGCTACAGGTATGCGAATGATGCACAATTACTTTCGCATTGGAGGAGTAGCCGCGGATTTACCTTATGGATGGATCGATAAATGTTTAGATTTTTGTGATTATTTTTTACGCGGAGTTGTTGAATATCAACAACTTATTACACAGAATCCCATTTTTTTAGAACGAGTTGAGGGAGTAGGTTTTATTAGTGGAGAAGATGCAGTAAATTGGGGCTTATCGGGCCCCATGTTACGAGCTTCTGGAGTACAATGGGATCTTCGTAAAGTGGATCCTTATGAGTCTTACAACCAATTTGATTGGAAAGTCCAATGGCAAAAAGAAGGGGATTCGTTAGCTCGCTATTTAGTACGAGTCGGTGAAATGAGGGAATCCATCAAAATTATTCAACAAGCTGTAGAGAAAATTCCTGGAGGACCTTACGAGAATTTAGAAGTCCGACGCTTTAATAAAGCAAAAAATTCCGAATGGAATGATTTTGAATATAGATTTCTTGGTAAAAAACCGTCGCCCAATTTTGAATTGTCAAAACAAGAGCTTTATGTAAGAGTGGAAGCTCCAAAGGGTGAATTAGGGATTTATCTGATAGGAGATGATAGTCTTTTTCCCTGGAGATGGAAAATTCGTCCTCCCGGTTTTATTAATTTGCAAATTCTTCCTCAGCTAGTTAAAAAAATGAAATTGGCTGATATCATGACGATATTAGGTAGTATAGATATCATTATGGGGGAAGTTGATCGTTGAAATGATAATAGATAGGGTAGAGGTAGAAACTATCAACTCTTTTTCGAAATCGGAATTATTAAAAGAAATCTATGGACTGATATGGATTCTACCCATTTTGGCCCTCCTATTGGGAATCACAATAGAGGTACTCGTAATTGTGTGGTTAGAAAGAGAAATATCTGCATCGATACAACAACGTATTGGTCCTGAATATGCGGGCCCCCTGGGACTGCTTCAAGCTATAGCAGATGGGACTAAACTACTTTTTAAAGAGGATATCCTACCATCCCGAGGAGAGATTCCTTTATTTAGCATTGGACCTTCTATTGCAGTCATATCTGTTTTATTAAGTTTTTTAGTTATCCCTTTGGGATATCATTTTGTTTTAGCCGATCTTAGTATTGGTGTTTTTTTATGGATTGCCATTTCAAGTATTACTCCTATTGGTCTTCTTATGGCAGGATATAGTTCAAATAATAAATATTCTTTTTTAGGTGGTCTACGAGCTGCTGCTCAATCCATTAGTTATGAAATACCATTAACTTTTTGTGTGCTAGCAATATCTCTACGTGTGATTCGTTAAAATAGGACCTTTTTCCTCTAAAATCTATTGCATATTTATCTTCCTTTTCTTATTCTCTATTTGGGTTGGTAAGTTAAACTAGATAGCTATATGAGTGAAACAAAACAGCTTATTAATTTGTAGTAAAAAGAAAAAATCTCATTTCCTATGTACAAGAAAAAAGTTGAAGTAAACATAAGCAGTGTAAACTCTTTACCCCAAGGTTGATATTTTTTAATTAATAAAAAAATCCATCATATCTTGAAGCGGGCAAGAATAAAGGATTTGCGATATGGAATTCCATTACTAGAATATTCCTAGTTATTACTATAACTTAGAATCATAAGAAGAATCCATCAAAAAGTTAGTGAGGGGTTAGGAACACTAAAGTACATAAAGGATTAGTAATGGGGGAATCTAAGACATTAGAGATTTTTCTTCATAATAAGGAATCATAATAAGGACTTGAAATTGGTGGAAATGATCAAGTAGTACTTTCTTCGGATTCCGATCCAGAGTATGTTCTCATTCACTTGTTAAGGAAATGGTTATCAAGAACGAATTAACCCTTTATTCCTCTTTTTCTTAAAAAAAAAGCCTCCCCAGGGAAAGAAGAATAGGACAAAAGATATGGAATGCAATATCCATATTCATACAGAATTCCTCATGAACTAATGCACAATTCTTTCCATTTTTGAATTCCTATAACTAGTGTTTTATTCCAAGATTAAGTTATTACTGAACAAAGAAAAATTTTCATTATATTATAAAGGATGAGATCAATTCGGAAGCGCTTTTTCTTATTCTAGCAGACGGAATTCCTTTGGTCTAATTTAGGACTTTTCAATCGATTTTATTTTACCTAATTCTATCTACGTCTCAGGGATAATACCGAAACGAAACAGTCCTTTCCTTTTTCTGATCATAGAGAAGCCGTATGAAGCTTAAGGTTTCATGTACGGTTTTGGAATAGCGGTGGGAACTGTGATGTTATCATCGACTATGATTATCTAACAGTTCAAGTACAGTTGATATAGTTGAAGCACAGTCAAAATATGGTTTTTTTGGATGGAATCTTTGGCGTCAGCCTATAGGTTTTTTGGTTTTTCTAATTTCTTCTTTGGCAGAATGTGAAAGATTACCCTTTGATTTACCAGAAGCAGAGGAAGAATTAGTAGCAGGTTATCAAACCGAATATTCCGGTATTAAATATGGTTTATTTTATCTTGTTTCTTACCTAAATTTATTAGTTTCTTCTTTATTTGTAACAGTTCTATACTTAGGCGGATGGAATTTCTCTATTCCCTATATATCCTTTTTTGAATTTTTCCAAATGAATAAAGCAGTTGGAATTTTGGAAATGACAACGGGGATCTTTATTACATTAACTAAAGCTTATTTATTTCTCTTTATTTCTATCACAATAAGATGGACTTTACCCAGGATGAGAATGGATCAGTTATTAAATCTTGGATGGAAATTTCTTTTACCAATTTCCCTGGGCAATCTCTTATTAACAACCTCTTCCCAACTTGTTTCACTATAAATAAGATAATACAATAACAGTAAGAATATTTTCAACACAAAAGTTTTCTCAAACAAGAGAAAGAAACATACCTTTTTCATAGATATTTACAATATGTTCCCTATGGTAACTGGGTTCATGAGTTATGGTCAACAAACAATACGCGCTACAAGGTATATTGGTCAAAGTTTCATAACTACCTTATCCCACACAAATCGTTTACCTATAACGATTCACTACCCTTACGAAAAATCAATTACACCGGAGCGTTTCCGAGGGCGAATCCACTTTGAATTTGATAAATGTATTGCTTGTGAAGTATGTGTTCGCGTATGTCCGATAGATCTACCTCTCGTGGATTGGAGATTTGAAAAGGATATTAAAAAGAAACAATTGCTTAATTATAGTATTGATTTCGGAGTTTGTATTTTTTGTGGTAATTGTGTTGAGTACTGCCCGACAAACTGTTTATCAATGACTGAAGAATATGAACTTTCTACTTATGATCGTCATGAATTGAATTACAATCAAATTGCTTTGAGTCGGTTACCAATCTCCATAATGGGAGATTACACAATTCAAACAATTAGGAATTCGACTCAAAGTAAAATAGACGAAGATAAATCTTCGAATTCAAGAACAATTACTGATTACTAGACTAGGATTACTAGACTAGGATTTTTTATTTTTTGTTATAAATTTTCGTATAATAAAAAAAAGGAATTCTTTACTAACTATAGAGAAAAATGAATAACTACTGCTTTTTGCAAATTATTCCTGATTTTGAATCAGATCAGAGTAGATTTTCTTGATAAAATTTCTAACTATAATAGCTTATACACAAAAAATATCCTAATCCCTTTTTCCTTCCTTGAATCTTTTAGTTTTAGTCAGTTCATGAAAAATTTTATACTATTAATTTATTTTTATCCATAATGGATTTACCTGGACCAATACATGAGATTCTTGTGCTATTTGGGGGATTTGTTCTTCTACTAGGGGGTCTAGGAGTAGTATTACTTACCAACCCAATTTATTCTGCCTTTTCGCTGGGATTAGTTCTTGTTTGTATATCCTTATTCTATTTTTTATTGAATTCCTATTTTGTAGCTGTCGCACAACTTCTTATCTATGTGGGAGCCATAAATGTCTTGATCATATTCGCTGTAATGTTCGTAAATGGCTCAGAATGGTCTAAAGATAAGAATTATTGGACTATTGGAGATGGGTTCACTTCACTCGTTTGTATAACTATTCCGTTTTCACTAATGACTACTATCCCAGATACGTCATGGTATGGAATTCTTTGGACTACAAGATCAAACCAAATAGTAGAACAAGGTCTCATAAATAATGTTCAACAAATTGGGATTCATTTAGCAACCGATTTTTATCTTCCCTTTGAACTCATTTCCATAATTCTTCTAGTTTCTTTAATAGGTGCAATTACTATGGCTCGGCAATAAGAAAAACTTATAATTAGAGTAAAGATTATTAGAATTGCAAATCTAAAATAAATAACTAAACAATCACAATTTTAATTTAGTAAAACCCATCTACTGCCAACAAAAACCTTCTTTTCTCTTTTGTTGTGTAATTGTTCTATTCTAATTAATTGAATCGGTTCAATTCTTGTCCTCATATTGAAATGAATCGAGATTGATAAGGAGTTAGTTAATGATGTTTGAGCATGTACTTTTTTTGAGTGTCTATTTATTTTCGATTGGTATCTATGGATTGATCACAAGCCGAAACATGGTTAGAGCTCTAATATGTCTTGAACTTATACTGAATTCAATTAATCTAAATCTCGTAACATTTTCTGATCTATTTGATAGTCGCCAATTAAAAGGAGACATTTTTGCAATTTTTGTTATAGCCCTTGCGGCTGCTGAAGCCGCTATTGGACTATCCATTCTTTCTTCGATCCATCGTAACAGGAAATCCACTCGTATCAATCAATCTAATTTTTTGAAAAATTAGACTTTTGTTTTGAATAATTAGACATAGAATCCTCTAAATAAAGACGCACAAATAATAATAATATTGATTTCTTATTATTAGTTGAGAATATCCTTTTTTTGAATAGATTATTACATAGTATTCTTTTTTACTTATATAAATTGTAAATTTTTGTAATTCATTGATATTGCAATTTGAATATTGCAATAATTTATATTGAAAAGACGATAGCCTATTTATTAGCTAATTCGAATTCGTATGTAGAATTTGTATAATGATGATTGTTGAAGTCCAAAATTCAAGTCTCTTGGCTCTTTTCACGCTTTCGCACAAACGGATTAAAAAATAGATTATTATTTTTTGTTGAAGTTTGGATAAACCATTGCTTCGTCTGGTGTCTACAATACACATGACTCATTCTAGTACTAATTTTTTTTTACCAGATCGAAAAATTTAATGTTGAAAAGAAAAATTTATAAATCCAATGTCACATTCCGTAAAAATTTATGATACATGTATAGGATGCACTCAATGTGTACGAGCTTGTCCAACAGATGTATTAGAAATGATACCCTGGGATGGATGTAAAGCCAAGCAAATTGCTTCTGCGCCGAGAACCGAAGATTGTGTGGGTTGTAAGAGATGCGAATCTGCTTGCCCAACAGATTTTTTAAGTGTCCGCGTTTATTTAGGGCCTGAAACAACCCGTAGTATGGCTCTATCTTATTGATAGGTTACAAAAAACTCCACTCGAATCGTCTGATTCCTCTTTACCGAAGAAGCCTGTGCTCAAAATAATCGAGCACGGGCTTTTCTGGTCAAAACGTATCTTGTTTTTATCACTTTATCATGAGTTATTTTCCTTGGTTAACAATACTTGTTGTTTTGCCGATATTTGCAGGTTCATTCATTTTCTTTTTACCTCATAGGGGAAACAAAATCGTTAGGTGGTATACTATATCTATTTGTTTGTTAGAATTCCTTCTAATGACTTATGCATTCTGTTATCATTTCCAACTGGAGGATCCCTTAATCCAATTAAAGGAGGATTCTAACTGGATAGATGTCTTCGATTTCCACTGGAGATTGGGAATCGACGGGCTTTCAGTAGGATCTATTTTATTGACAGGATTTATCACTACTTTAGCTACTTTAGCAGCCTGGCCAGTTACCCGGAATTCGCGATTATTCTATTTCCTGATGCTAGCAATGTATAGTGGTCAAATAGGATTATTTTCTTCGCGAGACCTTTTACTTTTTTTTATCATGTGGGAGTTAGAATTAATTCCTGTTTACTTACTTTTATCCATGTGGGGGGGAAAGAGGCGTCTGTATTCAGCTACAAAGTTTATTTTGTATACAGCAGGGGGTTCTATTTTTTTCTTAATCGGAGTTCTGGGTATGGGCTTATATGGTTCCAACGAACCAGGATTAGATTTGGAAAGATTAATTAATCAATCATACCCTGCAACTTTGGAAATACTTTTATATTTTGGCTTCCTTATTGCTTATGCTGTCAAATTGCCGATTATACCCCTACATACGTGGTTACCAGATACACATGGGGAAGCACATTATAGTACATGTATGCTTTTAGCGGGAATCCTATTAAAGATGGGAGCATATGGATTGATTCGTATCAACATGGAATTATTACCTCATGCTCATTATCTATTTTCGCCCTGGTTGGTAATAATAGGAGCGGTGCAAATAATCTATGCAGCTTCAACTTCTCTTGGTCAACGAAATTTCAAAAAAAGAATAGCTTATTCCTCTGTATCTCACATGGGTTTCATAATTATAGGAATTGGTTCCATAACTAACATTGGACTCAATGGAGCTATTTTACAAATATTATCCCATGGATTTATTGGTGCTACACTTTTTTTCTTGGCAGGAACGGCTTGTGATAGAATGCGCCTTGTTTATCTCGAAGAACTGGGGGGGATATCTATCCCAATGCCAAAAATTTTTACCATGTTTAGTAGCTTTTCAATGGCTTCTCTTGCCTTACCAGGAATGAGCGGTTTTGTCGCAGAATTAGTAGTATTTTTTGGACTTATTACTAGTCCAAAATTTCTGTTAATGCCAAAAACACTAATTACTTTTGTGATGGCAATTGGAATGATATTAACTCCTATTTATTTATTATCTATGTTACGCCAGATGTTCTACGGATACAAGCTATTTCACGTTCCAAACGCAAATTTTGTGGATTCTGGACCACGAGAACTCTTTCTTTTAATCTGTATCTTTTTACCAGTAATAGGAATTGGTATTTATCCAGATTTTGTTCTCTCCCTATCCGTTGACAGGGTAGAGGCTCTCTTATCCAATTATTATCCTAAATAGGTTTTTTTATTAGTCCGCTCTATATTCCATAGTGGAAAAACCTAATAATTCAGAAAAAAAGTTTAATTAGATCTATCTCGAATTTTTGAGAACCCTTTGAGAAGGCGTTCAAGGGGTTCTCAAATAAAACAAAAAAGGAAAAACCTTCATGAAATTTGGTTTTTTATGTAATCATTTAGGTGTTAATGTAAACGAACCATAACTATGTAAACCTATTCCTAATAGATTGATACCAAAATAGCAGATCCAAATTATAAGAAATCCTATCGAAGCTACAAGTGCAGAATTCGTACCCTTCCAATTTGGATTTGTTCTACTATGTAAATAAATTGCGAATATAGTCCAAGTAATAAATGCCCAAGTTTCTTTAGGATCCCAATTCCAATAGGATCCCCACGCCTCATTAGCCCATACTGCTCCACAAAGAATACCTATGGTTAAAAGTGTAAACCCTAGGCTAATGACACGATAACTCCAAGAATCCAAACGCTCAGTTAATTGATATTTGTAATAATTTGGAAATGAAGTGCTTTTTAAAGCACTTCTTTTTGCATAGAAATAATAAATCTCACTAAATAAAAAGGTTTTATTTAAAACATTTTTTTTATTTTTAAAAAAGAAATGGAAATTATTTCGAAATCTAATGATTAGAAGAGCGGCGGATAATAAAGATCCGCACAAAAGAGTTGCATAGCTTAGTAACATCATACTGACATGCATCATTAACCACTGAGATTGTAGAGCAGGTATTAGTATTGTGGATTGATGCATTTCAGTTAAAAGACCCGACGTGGCAAAGCCTTGCGTTAAAATAGTGCTTGGCGTAGTTATTGTGCTTAAATAATTTTTAGAGTTCTGTATCTTAGGAATCGTATGAAGAATATACAGAGCCCATGAAAGGAAGATCAATGACTCATATAAATTACTTAATGGAAAATGTCCCGAAGAAGCCCAACGAGAAACTAGGAATCCTGTTATAGAGAAAAAAGTAGCTATCATTCCTTTTTCTAACGAATCACGTAATCCCCCAAGTTCACGAACTAATAAGGTTATCAAATGAATCGTAATCACAATTGAAATGGTTGAGAAAGAGATATGAGTTAGTATATGTTCTAAAGTTGCAAATAGCATAAGGGGAAGGTCCCATTACAAAATTGTAAATTTCGAATTGAATCCATTTTATAATCTATTGTATTCTTTTTCGAGAATGCCGCCACTCGGATTCGAACCGAGATGCTTGAGCACTGCTTCCTAAGAGCAGCGTGTCTACCAATTTCACCATGGCGGCTAACTTCAAATAATAGGTAACTTAAAAGAATAATAGCTATTTTCTCGGGAATCGTCGAGATTGGGAAAGCCCCTAAAATTTAGGAACATTTTAATCTTCATTAAAATAGACTTCGTTTGATAGTATCATTGCTATTTTTTAACCTCTAGCTTTGCCCAGCCCAATAGAAACAATGTTTAAAAGAATTGGAACTGCTTTTTTCTAAGTTGCAATATAGAAAATTTTTCTAATTAGTTTTTCGTTTAAATCTTAAAAATTCTTTCAATGCAATGGACAAAACCCAAAAAGCCTTTTCTATGCTATCCTTTTTAATTTCATCATTAAATAGAAACCTTTTTGGGTTTTCGCAAAATTTATAGAATGAAAGTTTTTTGACTCTTATTAATAAGATTTACTAATCTTAAACCAATTTACTTGTGGATTTTGGATAAGATAGGTGAAAATTGTAAGTCCTATTGCAAGAAAACTCCACTTTGGATAATAGAATCCTCAAATTTTATTATGAGGATTCTATTATTAAAAGTTTATTGATAGGAAAAGAATACTTAGCATAAAGTATACCAAACCAAATATCGGATATCAGAGGGGTTTGTTCTAAGAATATTGTACCAACTAATTCGACACATAAAAGTCGATTCATTAATTAATTCAAATTTTTTTAGGTCAATTCAGATTTAAGATTATTCCATAACCTAATTATTTGTTTGTTTGTTGCGCAGAAAAACCCTTTGGTTTTGGATACTCGTTGCCGCTGGAAAATGATCTTGATTTTGCTAAACAATAAGATTGTACTATGGAAAAATAAGTCTTTTTCTTCCAAAGATTTTTACGAATACGCTTTTTTGAGAGTGAGGTACGTTTTTTTGGAACTGCCATTCAAAAAGGAAATTATTTTTTTTTCTAGTTGTATGTGAAAGACATTTATTGCCGCAAATCAATCCTTCTTTCTTCTTTAATTAAGAATTTATTTTTACTTCATTTTGTCTAATGCGAATAAGACAAGAATTTTTTAGCATATTTTCTTATATATTTTAGACTTTTTTTTAATAATAATAATATAGAATATATAGAAAGGTTTTCCTTTAAAATATATTTATTTATCAAGTATACTCCATATATAGATATACGGTACGGGGTCCTATCCCCCATATAAGATGGGGGGATAAAAAGAAGGGAAAATTCTAATAGTTAATTAAGTTCAGAATGGAATTCCAATCAAAACAAAAAAATACTGAGTCTCTTAAACAAGGCATTCTAAAACTTATATAATTTAAAGTCATTAGGATTTCAGTTCTATATGAAGTAAGGAATATTCCATAATTTCCTATAAACATTGGTTTTCATTGGAATTCAATCAATCAGTTACGAAACAAGAGAGCCGCTTCATCTTTGTTTTAAAGAAATAGAAAAATGAATAGGAATAGAAAGTAAAATGATTCAATCTTTTTTTGTATTTTAATAAATATCCTCATTTAGGTAATAACTAAGTAACGAAGTGATTTGATTAACTTTTTGAATTTAACCAACTAAACCGATTCTTAATTTTTGATTATTTCAACGAGATAAATTTGAAAAATTAAGAATTTCAGTATTTTTTTGTTTTATTTTTATTTATTACTTCAGAAATAGATAAGAATTGGTTTGGTGAATCGGAAACAATTTTATTTTATGGAAAAATTTAAGTAAAAATTGCAAATTCTTTTCTTATGGAACATACATATCAATATGCATGGGTAATCCCTCTTCTCCCACTTCCAGTTATTATGTCAATGGGGTTTGGACTTTTTTTTATTCCGACAGCAACAAAAAATCTTCGTCGCATATGGGCTTTTCCTAGTGTTTTACTTTTAAGTATAGCTATGGTATTCTCAGTTCAACTGTCTATTCAACAAATAAATGGAAGTTCTATCTATCAATATCTATGGTCTTGGACCATCAATAATGATTTTTCTTTAGAATTTGGATACTTAATTGACCCGCTTACTTCTATTATGTTAGTACTAATTACTACTGTAGGAATCTTGGTTCTTGTTTATAGTGACGGTTATATGTCTCACGATGAAGGATATTTGAGATTTTTTGTTTATATAAGTTTTTTCAATACTTCCATGTTGGGATTGGTTACTAGTTCCAATTTGATACAAATTTATTTTTTTTGGGAACTTGTGGGAATGTGTTCCTATTTATTGATAGGCTTTTGGTTTACACGACCAATCGCAGCGAGTGCTTGTCAAAAAGCTTTTGTAACTAATCGTGTAGGGGATTTTGGTCTATTATTGGGAATTTTAGGTTTTTTTTGGATAACAGGTAGTGTAGAGTTTCGGGATTTGTTCAAAATAGCTAATAACTGGATTCCTAATAATGGGATGAATTCTTTACTTACTACTTTGTGTGCTTTTTTATTATTTCTTGGTGCTGTTGCGAAATCTGCGCAATTCCCTCTTCACGTATGGTTACCCGATGCTATGGAAGGACCCACTCCCATTTCGGCTCTTATACACGCAGCAACTATGGTTGCTGCGGGGATTTTTCTTCTAGCTCGACTTCTTCCTCTTTTCATATCATTACCTTTGATAATGAGTTTCATTTCTTTAATAGGTACAATAACACTCTTCTTAGGGGCTACTTTAGCCCTTGCTCAAAGAGATATTAAAAGAAGTTTAGCCTATTCTACAATGTCTCAATTGGGTTATATGATGTTAGCTCTAGGTATAGGTTCTTATCAAGCTGCTTTATTCCATTTGATCACTCATGCTTATTCAAAAGCTTTATTGTTCTTGGGATCCGGATCCATTATTCATTCAATGGAACCTCTTGTTGGATATTCACCAGAAAAAAGTCAGAATATGGTTCTTATGGGCGGTTTAAGAAAATACATTCCAATTACACGAACTACTTTTTTATGGGGTACACTTTCTCTTTGTGGTATTCCACCTCTTGCTTGCTTCTGGTCCAAAGATGAAATCCTTAGTAATAGTTGGTTGTATTCGCCTTTTTTTGGAATAATAGCCTCCTTTACTGCAGGATTAACCGCCTTTTATATGTTTCGGATATATTTACTTACGTTTGATGGGTATTTACGTGTTCATTTTCAAAATTACAGTAGCACTAAAGAGGGTTCGTTGTATTCAATATCTTTATGGGGAAAAAGGATACCTAAAGGAATGAATAGGGATTTCGTTTTATCAACAACGAAGAGTGGAGTTTCCTTTTTTTCACAAAATATATTTAAAAATCGTGGTAATATAAGAAATAGGAAAGGATTCTTTAGTACTTCCTTTGGGGTTAAAAACACTTTTGCCTATCCGCATGAAACGGGAAATACTATGCTATTTCCTCTTCTTATATTATTTGTTTTTACTTTGTTCATTGGATTCATAGGAATCTCTTTTGATAATGGAGGAATGGATAATAGAATAGCGGAATTAACCTTATTATCAAAGTGGTTAACTCCCTCAATAAACTTTATCCAAGAAAGTTCTAATTCTTCTATAAATTCATATGAATTTATCACTAACGCAATTTCTTCTGTAAGTCTAGCCATTTTCGGTTTATTCATAGCATATATCTTCTATGGATCCGCTTATTCTTTTTTTCAGAATTTGAATTTAATAAATTCCTTTGTAAAAAGGAGTCTGAAAAAGGACTTTTTTGATCGAGTAAAAAAAAAGATATACAGTTGGTCATATAATCGTGGTTATATAGATATTTTCTATACTAGGGTCTTTACCTTCGGTATAAGAGGATTAACCGAACTAACGGAGTTTTTCGATAAGGGTATCATCGATGGAATTACCAATGGAGTGGGTCTTGCTAGTTTTTGTATAGGAGAAGAAATTAAATATGTAGGGGGAGGGCGGATCTCGTCTTATTTATTCTTGTTTTTTTGTTATGTATCCGTGTTTTTATTCTTTTTCCTTTCTTAACGTAAATAATTTAGGGTCTCCCTTCTAAAATAATTCTCCTATCCCCCTCCCTAACCCCTTCTATCATCTCTCTTTTTCTATCTCCTTTTTTTCTTTCTTTTTTCTTTACATAAGGTAAGTATTGTATAATAGTTCGGTTTTCCGCGATTTTTTCCATTCCTCTGTGTAAATAGCCTAATATAGGTTCACAATCAATAACATCTTCACCATCGAGAGTAACGATCAGTCGAAGAACACCATGCATTGATGGGTGTTGAGGGCCCATATTGACTATCATGAGATCTTTTCTTGTAAGCGGTAGACTCATATCCTTTCTTCCTTAATTCATTATTCCATGAAAATGGATTATTCCATGAATTCCTCAAAACGAGGCTCATCAAAATGCAAAATCTAAGACTACTATAAAACTACTAATAAAATAAGAAAAAAATGCGAACAATTAAATTACTGCTCCCGAATATTCAACTGACTTATTAATTTCTTATAACGTACTCTATTTTTCTTTGCTAAATAAGCCAGCAAACGTCGACGTTTTCCCAAAAGTCTTCGTAGACCTCTTTCCGATGAAAAATCTTTTTTATGTAATTCTAAATGTGAAGCAAGTCTCCGTATCTTATTGGTGAAACTGAATACTTGAAATTCAACAGAACCCCTGTTTTCTTCTTTTTCTTCTTTAACCATAAATCCAAAAATTTTTCTACCTCCTTTCTTTTTCTTGTATTTTTCTGATCAGGAAAAATAAAAAATTATGTCAGTTATTTTGAAGTTATTCTAATCTCGTACACACAAAAATTTGCAATTATTCATCTACTACTGGAATTTGGATTTATTTTATCGATGCAAATTGGATTTGGATAGAAGGGTACATTCTTTTATTTTAGATAGAAGAAATGTTTCTTCTATCTAAAATAAAAGAATTTTGCTGATTTATTTATTGCTATATCCTATTTATGGAATTGATACACCATTTAATTGATATCATTTAGCAAAATGAAACACAGCATATGCATCCATCTTTCGGCTCGAGAATTTCACGAGATAGAGATATGGTATAAGAAATAGGCTATTAAGTAACTCTAAATGAATTGTGGGATACATCTGTATCCTTAACTTACTGAAACGACTACCATTATTCGTATCAAACCAATAGCGATTCATACAAGCTAAATCTTCTAATCAATGGTGGGCCAATAATGAATTTTTTGGCATATGTATTAAGACGCTTGGCCTGATTTCGAAATTGTCCAGAGTTTTATATGTTGTTTTCATTGCAAAATGATGGATCTCCTTCCGTAACTTTCCAATTACGAGTACGAGAATTGAAAGACATGAAAATTCTCAATTCTCTACGG